CATTACTCAGATAAAGAAATCTTTTTTTATTTTTTTTTTTTTATTAAATACTTGTGTATTAAATACTATAGTATCAATAGTATCAACTATTTTTTTTCCTTTTATACCTTTTTTTTAGTTGACGGGTTGAAGCAAAAAGGTAACTTTGAATATATATATTTTTTTTCTTTGATATCTATATGTATATGCCCTTATGTATCTGTAAAAAAAGGGAAAATTTATTATTTATATTTAATTCAATATTTATATAAAATAATAGGAAACTGTAAATGAGAGTTTCTTTCTCACATACACCTTCGATAACATAACATAACATTACATTGTCATCTCGTATGCATCAATATGGAAATTTTTTATTAATATCTGAAGCCATGATTATGATTCTATTTTTTTATTCTTACATACAATTTGATTCTTATACAAATCGAATTTATGATCTTGTTATGTTCTGGAATAAAAAATATATATTGATGAAAAGCCCTTTAGGTATTAATTTTGAATAAGACTTTCTTTATCTAGGCAGGAATACAATATATTTCTTATGAAATATATAGAAAAAATAAGATTCAATAAGAGATATCGACGGATTTCCTAATAAAAAAAATATGAAATAAAAAAATCTGCTGTTTCAATTTTATCTCGATCGAATTTTAATATCAGAATAGTGGATATAGTCATTGTTCGAAGGGTTAGGTCCACTTACTTTTTCTTTTGGATTTGTCGATTTCTAATCTATCGAAAAGTGTAAAAAAAGAATAGATATTTAGCGATTCAAGAGACGACTTATCATTATTCATTGTATTATAATATAAAAAAGTTCAATTTTATTTTCTAAATTACTCTCTAACTTTATTATTAGTTATTATTAGAATGAAATTAATTAGAATGAAATAAAAAAAATTATAAATTATACACTTTCGAATGAAATTTTTACTATATATCTATTATAAAGTAAATATAAATATAAATATAAAGTAAAGTAAAAGCCCCTTATCGGATTTGAACCGATGACTTACGCCTTACCATGGCGTTACTCTACCACTGAGTTAAAAGGGCCACCTTGGTTTAATTCCTGACTGAGTCGATAGGTAAATAAAATCTATATATATATATATAATAAAATATATATATATTAAATATATAAACAATAGACGCATAGTGGTTAGTAGCTCGTTTCGTAACTATAAAACGAGAATTTAAATTTATTTAAAATTAACTTAACGGTTTTTTTGCTTTTTTAATATTGGATTTGATAAATATCCATGCAATGAATTATTTTACTTTAAAATTGCCTACCATATCGAAATATAACGAAATTCATTTGATTTATACATGTACTCAGCAATTTGACATAGACCCAAGATATTTTATCTTGACATGTGATGAAGAGATAGAGATACAGACTATCCTCTGAACAAAAATTTTCTAAAAAAAAAAAGCAAATTTTGATAACTTAACTTATCAATCCATCTTTCTTCCCTAATTATAAGATGGATTCTGTCTAACTGTCTTGGGTTAGTGTTAGATAGGGATACTACTATTTCTTAACAATGATATGAGGCAATCTGCGAAGGAAAGTAAAAAAAAACGAAACTTAACCCTCTTTTTTTTTTTGTCAGACCGATAACTTCTTGAAAAGATTCTGTACTAGACTATTTTTAGATTTTTTTTTATTTCCACTTAAAAAAATAAATAAAATATATCGATTTTTTTATAGAATTGTGATTAGAATATGAATACAAATGTAAAATAAAAAAATGATATAGAATCCTATAATAAAAAATAAAAAAAAAACCTTATAAGCTAGTCATACCATTTTATTATATTGACAATTAAAAAAAACTGATCATACTATGATCATAGTATGATGGCGGTTGAGCAAGTATGCCCCCATCGTCTAGTGGTTCAGGACATCTCTCTTTCAAGGAGGCAGCGGGGATTCGACTTCCCCTGGGGGTAGGGTACTACGAAAGGAAGTTGATTATGGATTATCCATAAAGTTAGAATAGATTCTTCCTGGGTCGATGCCCGAGCGGTTAATGGGGACGGACTGTAAATTCGTTGGCAAGATGTCTACGCTGGTTCAAATCCAGCTCGGCCCAATAATTCGCTGTCTACATAACCCTTTTTGTTTTGCATAAATGACAGAGAAGGGGTAAGAAAAAAAGTAAAATTTCGGGGTATATTTCGACTTTACTTTTTTCTTTATTTCTTGTGTCTAGTTACTTTTTTGTTTCCATACAAAAATTCCGATCTTGATCTTGCTAAGGATCCCGATATGGATCCTTTAAATATAAACTTTAATGAACAGAGTCGATAAAATAATATATTTTTTTATTATAAAAACTAGATTATCAATCGATTTGATAATAATGCAAGGATTACCAGCAATCCGTCTTGCTCTCACTAAAGAGATATCCATATAGATATCAATATATCACTTGTGACTTTATTTGTTACAAAACACTAATTTGAATCTCAAATTTAAATGATTAAAATGAAATCATAAGAAGGAATATGTAAGCTACCCACTTGATTTCCATGGGATTGTAGTTCAATTGGTCAGAGCACCGCCCTGTCAAGGCGGAAGCTGCGGGTTCGATCCCCGTCAGTCCCGGCGAATTCAATAAAAAAAGACATCCACCCCCCCTTTTTGTTTCTGGGCAAGGGGATCGAAATGGTTTCATTTATCTTTTTTTTTCTTTTTTCATCAAGCAAAAGAAAGGGGTATTTCCATTATTTTAACTAGCACCAATTGATGGTAGAGAGACATATGTAAATTAGGATAATTGTTGAGAGCATTCAACACTTCAAGAAAGAGATACTGTATGGGGTTTCTGCTTTTTGTCAATTGATCTCCCATTAACTCGTGTAGGAAAATGGAATAGGATGGCGTATAATACGTTTGCCAAGAGTACCTAATGTATACTTTTATTTCTATGAAGTAAAGGAATTGAAAAAAGTTCGAATCCAACCAAGGAAAGAGGATATTTAAAAAATAAAGATAAAATTAGTCTTACCTAATGAATATGCTCTTTTTAAAGATTAGAGCCGATGTTGAAGAAAAAACTCGTAAGAAAATTTAATTTAATTTAATTTAATTTTAATATAGTTAATTTTTTTGAATATTTTAGTTTTTTTACTGGGACTCGTCTTTATCACACTCCCCTTATTTGTTTTACAAAAAGACGATAGACCCTTAAAAATTTTTGAAAATTTCAAATTGAACTTCGTACTTGTTTTCTCTATTTGATTTCTATTGTTTATTTAAGGTTCTTTATAAACTCTTTTTGTAAACAATCGAAGTAGAAAAGGTTTTTTATGATACTTCATCAGATGATTGTACAAGTAAATAGGTTGTAGAAAAGAAAGCGGGGAAAAAGAAAAAGAAAAATAAATAAATATTTTTTGATTGGATAAGGTATCTCATTATGTATTCGGTGTGGATAAAGGATCTTCCTATGTTATACTATATAAATTCTTGACGATGAGTCGATTTCATAGCTACGCTATTGTTATTCATGATATTTCTTTCATTCAATATCATCGAAATCTAATTCATCTGAGTGAGTTTACAAGCGAAAGATTTATCATCTCTATGGGATTAAATCCCGAGATAAAAAAAAAAATAATAATAATAAACGATTAAATTATGGAAGTAAATATTCTTGCATTTATTGCTACTGCACTCTTCATTCTCATTCCTACCGCTTTTTTGCTTATAATTTACGTAAAAACGGTTAGTCAAAATGATTAATTTGAATACAATTTTACTATACAATTAAAAAAAACAAAGAAAAAAAGGATTTAAATTTCTCGTCTTAAATGAAAGGAATCCCTTAGACTCAGTAGTAGTATCCTAAGGGGCCCGATAGTATGGTAGAAAGAGATCTCTTTCTACCATACTAGCCATTATGGTTATTGTAATGTATAAAGTACAAGTGAAATATCTTAATATAAAGGAATCCACCTAATATCTCTTTTTTTTTTTTTAATATAATTTAATATAAATAGAATATAAAATGTATGTACATACTTTCTCAATTTCATTTGTTTGTTTGATCCGTTTAATACAGATAATCCTAATTCGATGGAAACTTCTATGGAAACTTCTTTAGATTTCGAAAAGGGGTTACCCCATGAATGGTTAACCGTGTAAACCCTGATATAAAAATAGAAAATGAGTCAATAAAACAAAACAGAAATCCAATTTCTAAAAAAAAATCTTAAAAAAAATTGCCGAACGGTCTATAAAACTAAAACAATTGATACAGGTTGATAGAGTTTGATTATTACCGCAATTAGGAGTACTTCTAGAGTCCACTTCTTCCCCACACTACGAGAGAGAGGGAAAATGTAAAAACTACCATTAAAGCAGCCCATGCGAGACTTACTATATCCATGTGAATTCTGTCCCCTATTTCTATGAATATGAAGAAACTATTCCATTCTTGTTCACTAATACTAAATACTAATATATAGTGAAATACTAATAATAGTGAAATCACTGGTACAGAGTCAAAAAAAGGGAGAGGTATTTGGTCACCATTGATGAACTACTCCAAAAAACACACTTATCTTATTCTTATAAACTTATCTTATTCTTATAATGAGTTATTCTTATTATATTATAGAATTTATAGTAGAATCGACAAGATGTAAACACAAGTAAACAGATACTTTTCGAAGTATCCAAGGAATCTGACTCACATGTAGAAAGAATAAGACTTTTTATTTCTTTTATCTTTTTTTTTTTTTTCTTTTTGGAAGTAAAAAGAAAGGCAATTATTCATCTAATCTAATATTGATTGAATGTCTGAGCATTCCGAGACTTTCATTAGTCTGTATCCAAAGTATCTTAGGTCCTTTTCAAAACTATTAATTTAATTCCCCCTCTGGCTACCCAATCTAATTGAAGACTCAGTAAGTGGAACTAATTTTAGTAGTGTAAAGTAAAGATTTACGGATTTCCCCCCACTACTTTAAGTTTTCCTTGAATCTGACAGGCAAAACTTTAGGTTAGAGAAAGGAACCTCGAGAGCCAGGGGCTTAGAATCACGATAAAGAAAGTATCAAGAGTCTTTTCCTACGTTTGTTATAATAGGGGATTTCAAGTCTGTTGTTGAGGCGGCACCCGGATTTGAACTGGGGAAAAAGGATTTGCAGTCCCCCGCCTTACCACTCGGCCATGCCGCCAAAACGATAGAAACTAGATTCAAATTTCATCTTTTTTTTCAACTCCGAAAAAAATATATAGTTTTTCAGTCACAAAATATAGAAGAATCCAGTATAAATCCGAACCATTAACTATTGACTGTAAATTCATGACTATTTTTGAATTAAAATCGACATTTTTTTATTTCTAATAATAAAAGCAAATCATTAGAAATGTATTTATAACCAATCTATATTGAGTTTTTTTAAATTAAAAATAAAAATAAATCTTCTTCAATTTCAATTATAACAGTAATTCTGAGTATATGTAAACCCCAGAATCAGAACATACATTACGTTGTGTTATAGAGCTATAGTTCTATAATGGGGTATTTTATCTCTCTAGGGATGCTTTTGAGGAGTAATTCTCAATAAATTTTTGTATTTCAATTTTTCATTGAATACATTGAAGAGAAAGTTTAATTTTTGATAGAGCACAGCATGTGCTGTCCCAATATAGAACTGTACCCCAATAAAAGAAGAAAAAGAGACGTATATATCTTATCTGTGCATTCTTTTTTATTTTAATAATAAAAAAATTAATAACTAAAAAAACACAAGTTTTCTTACCTACTTAAATTCAATGATACTCTATTCAAAATTAGGTAAAACTTTTTTCTGCAAATATTTTTTTGAACAATGAAATACAAATACATGAAAAAGTAAAGTGGTAAAAAAAAAAAGTTTTATATTTATTATATATTTATCTGCTCGAACAGATCCAAGCATGAATACATTTTTTATTTAATGGTATGCAATCGAATATGTAATATCATAGGTGAAAATGAAATTACTTTTTTTCTAGTCTTTACAAAACTCCATAAGTTCCAGTGGTATTTCTCAATTCTGTTCCATTTGGATCTATTTCTTATAAAAAAATTCCAATTGAATCTAGTCTCCGTTCATACGTATTTCATACATTCCATATATCTTGGAGTTGGATAAAATTTCATGTGATTCAGTAAACAGAATAGAAATTCCATTATTGCTAGATCGAATTCTATGGATATGATTCGGTGAAGAATGAGAGATGGGATGGTATTTTTTCAATAAACGGATAAATGGGAAATTCAAAAAAGATGCTCGGGGATGGAAAAGAGGGAACATCTACAATACCCGGATTAAATCAGATACAATTTGAAGGGTTTTTTCGGTTTATTGATCAGGGGTTAATAGAAGAACTTTCTAAATTTCCAAAAGTTGAAGATATAGATCACGAAATTGAATTTCAATTATTTGTGGAAACATATCAATTGGTAGAACCTCTGATAAAAGAACGAGATGCTGTCTATGAATCACTTACATATTCTTCTGAATTATATGTATCCGCGGGATTAATTTGGAAAACCAGTAGGAATATGCAAGAACAAAGAGTTTTTATTGGAAACATTCCTTTAATGAATTCCCTTGGAACTTCTATAGTAAACGGAATATACAGAATTGTTATCAATCAAATATTGCAAAGTCCTGGTATCTATTACCAGTCAGAATTGGATCATAACGGGATTTCGGTCTATACCGGCACCATAATATCAGATTGGGGAGGCAGGTTAGAATTAGAGATTGATAAAAAAGCAAGAATATGGGCTCGTGTGAGTAGGAAACAGAAAATATCTATTCTAGTTCTATCATCAGCTATGGGTTCGAATCTAAGAGAAATTTTAGAGAATGTTTGCTACCCTGAAATTTTCTTATCTTTCTTGACCGATAAGGAGAAAAAAAAAATTGGGTCAAAAGAAAATGCTATTTTGGAGTTTTATCAACAATTTTATTGTGTAGGTGGGGATCCAATTTTTTCTGAATCCTTATGTAAGGAATTACAAAAAAAATTCTTTCACCAAAGGTGTGAATTAGGAAGGATTGGTCGCCGAAATATTAACTGGAGACTTAATCTTAATATACCTCAGAACAATATATTTTTGTTACCACGAGATATATTAGCAGCTGCCGATCATTTGATTGGGATGAAATTTGGCATGGGTACACTTGATGATATGAATCATTTGAAAAATAAACGTATTCGCTCTGTAGCGGATCTTTTACAAGACCAGCTCGGTTTGGCTCTGGCTCGTTTAGAAAATGTAGTTAAGGGAACTATAGGCGGAGCAATTAGACATAAATTGATACCTACTCCTCAGAATTTGGTAACTTCAACTCCTTTAACAACAACTTATGAATCCTTTTTCGGATTACACCCATTATCTCAAGTTTTGGATCGAACTAATCCATTGACACAAATCGTTCATGGGAGAAAGTTGAGCTATTTGGGCCCTGGCGGATTAACAG